TTTTTGAAATACGGAACTATATGAATAAGGGAAAGACTCCATGAAAGGAAGATTAACGATTCATATAAATCACTTAGTGGAAAATGTCCCGAATAAACCCAACGAGTAACTAATAATCCTGTTATACAGAAAAAAGTAATTATCATGCCCTTTTCGGATGAATCATATAGGTTTACGATTTTATCGACTAAAAAGGTTATAAAATGAATTGTAATTACAATTGAAACGATCGAAAAAGAAATATGAGTTAATATATGCTCTAAGGTTGAAAATATCATAAAAATTTTTTAAAAGAGGAGTCCCTTAAAGGGAAATCGGGAATTGAATTCATTATAGGATCTATTTACTTTTTTTAGGAGATGACATGCCGCCACTCGGACTCGAACCGAGATGCTCTAGCACTGCTTCCTAAGAGCAGCGTGTCTACCAATTTCACCATAGCGGCTTGTCTTGAACTTATAATAGCCTATGAATAAGCAATCGTCTAGATTTTAGAATTCAATTGGGTGCAATATTTTTTAGGAAAGATTCAAATTCATAAATAAAAATTGGTTCAAATAGGTATTTGAAGGTTCATTATTTTAGGTTAGGATCTTAGTTTTATTGTGTATTTTATACTCTCCTCGACTTGAACTCTTCTAAAACTATTCTAAAACTATATAGTACTACTATGAATTAAGAGATAGAACCCCCCACAAAAATGTTTATTTTAATGAATTGTTTTTGATTTATTTGATTTCAAAAATCAAAACCAAAAAATCCATTTCATCAACGAACAAAAAAAAAGAACCTGTTTTGGATCATTCAAAATTGACACATATTTATCCAAAATAGCCTCGCTAAGTGTTTTTGAGTGGATTGATGGCGAGAGATATATGGGGTCCTATATAGGAATTCAGAGAAAATCCAAAAGGAAGAAAGTTCTACAAAGGAGTTTAGAATTTTAATCAATTAGTTTCAATGATTTTAGTAACGAAAGATTTCCTGTCCGCCCTTTTATAGATTATAGAGAAAAAGGGGATCTATAGAAAAAAGAAAACCTTATATTCTTGTAACAAATAGGTCGATGGGGAAAATAATACTCCCTGCCTTGGAAATGAGAAGATATACTAAAAAGAAAATGGAGTATCCTGTGTTTTTTGTCAAGAAAAAAAGTATTCTTTTTTTTTCGAATTCGTTACGGTAAACAGAAAAATTTTTATTTTACATATTCTAAGAGCGGAACGATTTCCATTCCTATTGATTAACTCAACAGGGAATGGAAATCGGGAATTTGATTTTCGAAATGAAATGACTCGGTTTTTGAGTCAGGCCGATTCAGATTATTCCAACGTGTTATGTTTTATTACTTATTTTATTTGTTTGTTGCACAAAAAAACTTTTAGAATTCCCAGTAGAAAGAGATTTCCCTAAGGAAAACGCTTTTAACGCTGCCCAATATCCCTTCCTTTTCCAAAAATTTTTACGAATACGCTTTTTTGATGCAGAAGTACGTTTTTTTGGAACTGCCATTTAAATAAAAATTAAGAGATTACTCATTGGTATAGCTGGATGTGAAAGACATCTATTGTTCAAAAGAAATTTGCGCTTTCTAATTTATTATGTATTTCTTTTCTAGATAATATTTTTTATTCTAAAAATAAAAAAGAATAGATAAGATGGGTGAAAGATATGGGAAAATGACATAAACTATTACTAAAAATAGTAAAAAGAAGAATATTCTTTTTTTTAGTAACTTGTCAAACTCGGGAAAAATATGCCCAATTTCACTCGAATTTGAAAGTTAGAAGGAGACTTGTAATTAATCTCTATGATTTGACCAATTGTAACTTCTTGATTTGAATATTTGAAGTATTTAGCAGAAACTCAGAAAGAATAAGTAAAAAGAAATAAAAATTCAAAAATTCTATTTAAGTTGGTTTAAGTTAGTGCATATCTTCATTTTTTTTATTGACTCCTTTCAAAATCAAAAGAGGTAAGATCCGGTGAATCGGAACCAATTAATATTAATTAAGAATTAAAAAACTTTTTTTATGGAACAGACATATCAATATGCGTGGATCATACCTTTCCTTCCACTTCCAGTTCCTATGTTAATAGGAGTGGGACTTCTTCTTTTTCCGACAGCAACAAAAAATCTTCGTCGTATGTGGGCTTTTCCGAGTATTTTATTGTTAAGTATAGTCATGATTTTTTCAACTAATCTGTCTATTCAGCAAATAAATAGCAGTTTTATCTATCAATATGTATGGTCTTGGACCCTCGATAATGATTTTTCCTTAGAATTCGGCTACTTGATCGATCCACTTACTTCTATTATGTTAATGTTAATCACTACTGTTGGAATTATGGTTCTTATTTATAGTGATAATTATATGGCTCACGATCAAGGATACTTGCGATTTTTTGCTTATATGAGTTTTTTCAGTACTTCGATGTTGGGGTTAGTTACTAGTTCGAATTTGATACAAATTTATATTTTTTGGGAATTGGTTGGAAT